TATTTTATTTATGAAAAGCATTAGTTCATTATTATTTTGTATAAAACATAATTATTATCTTAGATATAAATATAATAAGTATATTATTTCAGAATTTATAAATTATATAAATAGAATATTTAGTATTGTTTTTTTTATAATTTCCTTATTTTATTTAGGACGAATGCCATCCCCCTTTTTCACTAGGAAATTCTTATATACTGAAGAAGGAAGGATAATTAACGAAAAGGAACAGGATTATTTTGAAATTGAAATAAATTATGAAAATAATGAAAAAGAAAGAAAAAAAATAAACTTTAACGATATCCCAATTTATAAAAATTCTAATTTAGATATTCATAAAACTAGTCGAGAAGAAGATAAAAGTAAAAAGTATTTGTGGTTTGAAAATATTTTTGTTACTTTTCTTTTCGATTATAAACGATGGAATCGTCCATTACGATATATAAAAAATGATCAATTTGAAAATTATTTACGAAATGAAATGTCACAATTTTTATTTTTTACTTGTAAAAATGATGGTAAAAAAAGAATATCTTTTACCTATCCATCTAGTTTATCTATTTTTTTAGAAACAATGGATAAAAAAAATTGTTTGTCTTCTATAAGTGAAAAATTTGATGATGAATATCTTTTCAATTTTTGGATTCATACTAATGAAAAAAGAAGGTGCAATTTTAATGATGAATTTCGAAAACGAATAAAAAAACTAGAAAGAAATAAGGAAAAAACTAATATATTTTATTTTGATATACTTGAAAAAAAGACCCTATTATGTGCTGATGAAAAGCAAATAAACTTTTTACCAAACTTATATGATCCTTTTTTAAATGGACCTAATCGAATAAATAGAAATAAATTATTATCTTATAAAAATTATAAAAGTTTATCAAATATATTTTTAATCAATAAGATTCATAATATATTTAATAAGGATTTTGTAGAACTATACCATAATTTCGTTTTTAGTTATCCAGAAAATAAAATAAAAGATTTTAAGTTATTTTTTGATGTTATTATAGCATATGAAAAAATAAGTAAAAATAAAGATTTTATAATTAGACTAAATAAGAATATTTCCCGATGGTCATACAAGTTAAAAGAAAGACTAGAAGAAGAGGAAGAAGATAATGAAGAAGAATTTGAAGAAGAAAGTCTTTTTGATATTAATTCAAGAAGGTTTAAACATATACTAATTTATAAAGAAAATAATCAAGATACGAATGTCAGATTAATTGAGAATCATCATCCTAATAATAATAATAAGGATAAAAATGAGGATCGAATAGATGAGGTCACTTTGATACATTACTCAAAAAAATCGGATTTTCGTCGTAACCTAATCAAGGGTTCCATGCGTGCGCAAAGACGTAAAATAGTTATTTGGGATTTATTTCAAGTAAATGCGCATTCTCCCCTTTTTTTGGATCGTTTAACTAAAAGTTACCTTTTTTCATCTTTTTATTTTATTATTAATGAACTCGAAAATCTTATCTTTAAAAATTGGATAGGTATGGAATTCAACTTTGAAAACGAAAATGAAAAAGAGCCTAAAGAAGATCAAGATGATCATATAAAAATAACAGAAACTTGGGATAATCCTTTATTTACTCAAGCAATCAGAAGCTTAATCTTAGTAATACAATCTTATTTTCGAAAGTATATTCTATTACCCTTTTTAATAATTCTTAAAAATATATTGCGTATATTATTGTTCCAAACTCCTGAATGGGATAAAGATTTTAAAGAATGGTCAAAAGAAATGCATATTAAGTGTACCTATAATGGTATTCAATTATCAGAAACCGAATTTCCTGAAGATTGGCTAATAGATGGTATTCAAATAAAGATTCTATATCCCTTTTGCTTAAAACCTTGGAGAACGAGAACAGATAAAGTAAAATCTTACAATAGAGAACATATGAAAAAAAAAGATAAAAGACCACAATCCTTTTTTTTAACAGTTTGGGGGGGTGAAACAGAACATATTTTTGGTTCTCCTAGAAAACAATCTTTTATTTTTGAACCGATTTATAAAATATTAAAAAAAATAAATAAAAAAGTTGAAAATATATTTTTAAGAATAAGAATTCAAATTAAAACTTTTTTTCAAAGAAAATATATATATATTTTCTTTGAATCATCTAATATTAATATAACATCTAATAATATTAATATAACATCTAATCTAAATAAAAAAAAAAAAACAAATTGGTTTAATATAGAAAGAAATATTATAGAAAGAAATATTAAAGATGTTTCTGATAAAAAATTAAAAATTAGTAAACAAACTGAAAAAATTATAAAAGATAAGAATAACCTAATAAAAGATTCTAAGGATAGAGTCTCAAAATATTATATACATCTTTGGATTATATTAAGAAATATAAATAGACGATTAATACGTAAATCATATTCTTTTATTAATATGAAATTTAAAAAACTATATAAAGATCTTTTATTATGGATAATTAATTTTTATAAGATTAAAGTAAATTTTTTTTTTGAATCAACAATTTTTTTTTTATATACTTATATTTCTAATATTTCTAACAAAAAAAAAGAAGAAAAAGACGTATTTTATGAAATAACTCAAAATAAAAAAAATTTCATATTAATTATAAAAAATATAGATCAAGAGAATTTTAACAATCATGGTCCAAGATTGAGATTTATTTTATCTAATTTTTCTCAAGCATACGTATTTTATAAATTATCACAAAATAAATCTCAATCTTGGGATTATATAAAAAATTTGAAGAATATATTTAGTTTTACTTTTTTAAAAAAAAAATCTAAAGAATCTTGTATACAAAAAATATTTCTATCTAAATTAATAAAAAAGAAGCATAATGAAATTTTTACAGATGTAAAAAATGATTGGAAAGTTTGGTTTAGTGGATTTCTTAATATTCAATATAATTATAATAGATTGAAAATAGAAAAAAAAACACGATCAGGCACTGATGAATGGCATAAAAGAATTTATAAATATAATTTCAATAAAAGTAAAGAATACTTGATTAAAAATAATTATAAATCTAATTATTTAGTTATAAAGAAAAACGAAAAATGTCTAAAAAATTATCGATATGATCTTTTATTAAATAAATATATAGCTAATTCATATATCTCTAGCTCAATTTATACTTCCTTAAATCCCTTTATCTCATCGACTACTAAAAAAAAAGAAGTATATAATAATAATGGTAAGAGGAATAATATTTTCTATAGAAAATATTTTGATTATAGAATTCTTCATTCTGGTTTGATAAATTATCAAGATATTCTATATACTGTATCTAATCTAAAATCTTGGTTCTTTACAGAATTTATTTTACCTTTTAATGGATATAAAGAAAAACCTTGGCTTATTCCAATTCAATCACTTTTTTTAAATATTTCTAAAGTAAATATTTCTAAAGATATAAAAGAATCCTCTAAAAAAATTATTCTTAATGAAGATTACATAAAATTAAAAAGTAAAAATATTATGGAAATAGAACAAGATATAAACAATAAAGAGATAGAACTCTATTCGTTTTTAATAAAATATTTACTTTTTCAACTAAGATGGACTTATAATTTAAATAAAAGAATAATTAAGAATATTAGGGTCTATTGTCTTTTACTTAGGCTTAATAATCCAAAAGAAATTTATATTTCTTCAATTCAAAGAAATGAAATAAAGATAGATGACATGTTAATTCAAAAAGATCTAGTTACTGCAGGATTTTTAAATAATGGAATATTTATTTTTGAGCCAATTTTTATTTCTATACGAAAGAATGGTAAAAATATTCTATATCAAACTTTGGATATTTCTTTAAATAATAAATATAAAAATAAAAGATCGTGTCAATATATTAAAAATAAACAGAATTATTTAAAAATAAAAAAAAATTATGAAGTAATTTTTCCGGAGAATTTATTCAGTATTAAACGTTGTATAGAATTTAGATTTCTAATTTGTTTCAATTCCTTTAATAAAAAGGAAAAGCTTTTCAATGATAAAAGATTATTACTAAATTTAGTAAAATCTTTGCAAGCTAACAAGGATTCGATTCGTTTAAAAACTTTTCTTTGGCCCAATTATAGAGTAGAAGATATAGCTTGTATTAATCGTTATTGGTTTAATACGAATAATAGTAGCCGTTTCAGTATGTTAAAAATACATATGTATTCAAGATAAAAAACAGTTAAAATCATCAATTAATTTAATTAATAATATAATAATAATAATAATTAAATAATAATAATTATATGGGTTATAAACAATTTTTTTTTTGATAACTAAAAACTAAAAAGAGCACAAAAGAAAAAGATAAGTAAATTATATATTAAATGTTAATATAACTGAAAAGAATGCATAATTGCATGGATAAGCTTACATTAATCCTTATACTTGTATAAAATTCAGTATATTCAGTATAAATAATAGAAAATAAGATACTAAGATTAATTTTACATAAAAAGAAAAATAAAATATGAAAAAATATCTTATGTTGAATGTTGAATAAACTAATATATTAGTTTATATTAAGGAGCCGTATGAGATTAAGATCTCATGTACGGTTCTGTAAAAGGGACTTTTTTTATCTGTCAACTTTAACACTCTTACCCCTAAAAAGCCAAACTCTGCTTTGCGTAAAATAGCCAGAGTACGATTAACTTCTGGATTTATTATCACTGCTTATATCCCTGGTATTGGCCATAATTTAAAAGAACATTCTATAGTTTTAGTAAGAGGAGGAAGGGTTAAAGATTTACCTGGTGTGAGATATCACATTATTCGAGGGATTCTAGATGCTGCTGGAGTAAAAGATCGTCACAAAGGGCGTTCTAGTGCGTTTTATATTTTTATCCAAGATTTGTATCTTTTAAGAATACCGTATGAATCGCTATAAAATACGTAAATTTTATGGCTAACCCCTTATAATTTTAGTTTAAGGAGACTGTAGCAGGCTATAAAATAAAAGGTATTGATATTATTTATAAAAAATTATCTATCTATAAAATTACTATATGTTTAAAGTTAATTATTGAAAGTAATATTTAAATAAGATATCCCTTCTTTTGTCTCTTGTTAGCAACAAGATTATAAAAGCTTTTATTTTTTAGAACAAGTAAAAGCATAATAGTAAAATTTTGACATTCTAAAATCTTTTTATTTTATAATTTTAAAAACTCAAGAACTTGAGAATATGGATAAATAAAATAAAAGATTTCCAATCTTATAAGTATAAGTAAAAAAAAAAGGAAACGGATATTCAATAAAAAAAAAAAATGAGTATTTTATTTCTTATAGAATTTATAATTAAATATATAAATATAATTAATATAAATTAATATAAGATAATTAATGAAAAAGCCGTATTCAATAAAAGTTGTATGTACGGTTTGGTGGAAGTTTTTTCATATACTTTTTATTTTAAAAAATATCCTACAATATGGGGTCAAAAAGTTAAAATAAATAATTTTTTAACCTTTATAAAAATAAAATTTTTTTTTTTTATTTATAAAAACCGTATGTCACGTCGAACTGTTTCAAAAAAAAAAAAAAAATACGATCCAATCTATCATAATCGATTAGTTAACATGTTAGTTAATCGTATTATGAAAAATGGAAAAAAATCTTTAGCTTATAAAATAATTTATCGAGCTATGAGACAGATCAAAAAAAAGACAAAAAAAAGTCCACTCTTTTTTTTACGTCAAGCAATACGCATACTAAATCCAGGTATAACAATAATAAAAAGACAGGAGGGTGGTCCCGTTATTACTGAATTAGGATTATCACAAGGAAAATCTATTGCTATTAAGTGGTTATTAAGATCAGCACGAAAAAGATCAGATAAAGATATGGTTTTTAATTTAAGTTCTGAATTAATAGATGTCACTAAAGGTAGTGGATACGCCATACATGAGAAAGAAAAAACTCTTAGAATAGCAGAATCAAATAGAACTTTTGCATATTATTAATAATTATATAAATTATTTATTTTTTATACATAAGATAAGATTTCATAAAAATAAAAAGTTTCTACTTTTTTTAGTATAATTGTTATGCTCAGTGTGTGACTCGTTAGTATATTCTTTAATTAAATAGTATTTGATGATAAAAAAAAGTAAATATTTTTTAGTTATCTATCTTAATTATAAAATGAATAGTTATTAAAACTTAATTAATTCAAATTATTTTATAATAACTTATAACCTCTTACTGTAAAATAAAAATCCTAATACTAATAAAAGTGTAATTATATGATTTCATCATTGTATAGTTGTAGCAACTAAATTTATTTTAAATTTTAATTATAATAAAAATATAAAGATATAAAGATATTATCTTAAATTAGAAAGTGTGAAAAGGGATGTTTTTAAAAAAGGAAAGATGATAGAAAGAATTAATAATATTTGAATAATATATGATAAAATATGAAAATGTATGACTTAATAATTTAAATTTTAATTAAACACAATGTTCTAAACTAGTAACATAAATCTAAAAACTAAAAAATAAATAATAATAGTATTATTATTATTTCGTTGAGCTTAAAGGGTTAATCAAAATTGAGTAAAATTAACCATAAAGATAAATAATATATTTGATAGCTCCATTGAATAGAGCTTATAAGTCTAAACAAATACTAAAAAAGTAAGAAGCTATAGGGACGACAGAACCTATGTTTTCATATTCGTTTTTTTTTTTATAATAAACTACTAATGATTCGTTAGGTAGGATGGCGAAATGAATCATTATACCAATATTCGCCCGCGACTACATAACTATCTTCTTATTTTTATTCGTGAGGAGCCGTATGAATAAAAAATTTCATGTACGGTTTTGTAGTAGAGATGTGATTCGTAGATAATCCATCAATTATAACCCCAAAAGAACAAGATTTCGTAAACAACATAGAGGTAGAATGAAAGGAATATCTTGCCGAGGTAATAATATTTGTTTTGGCACATATGCTATAAAAGCGATCGAACCTGCTTGGATAACAGCTAGACAAATAGAAGCAGGACGACGGGTAATAGCGCGATATACCCGTCGTGGTGGAAAGTTATGGGTACGTATATTTCCGGATAAACCTATTACTATAAGACCTAAAGAAACACGTATGGGTACAAGCAAAGGATCCCCTGAGTCTTGGGTCTCTGTTATTAAGCCAGGTCGAATACTCTATGAAATGAATGGAGTATCAGAAGCTTTAGCTAAAAAAGCTATGAAAATAGTTGTATCTAAAATTCCTATAAAAACTAAATTCGTTATTTCAGGATAGTAATACTTAACTAAAAATAATATGATATGATTCAACCTAGAACTCTTTTAAAAGTAGCTGATAATAGCGGAGCTCAAGAATTGATGTGTATTAGTATTTTAGAAACGAGATATACTTTTATTGGTACTATTATTGTTGCTGTGATCAAAAAAGTAATCCCTCACATGCCTTTAGAAAGATCCGAAGTGATTAGGGCTGTTATTGTGCGCACGCGAAAAGAGTTTAAACGCCAAAATGGCATGATAATCCGATTTGATGAAAATGCAGCAGTTTTAATTGATAAAGATGGCAATCCAAAAGGAACAAGAATTTTTGGTGTAATTCCTAGAGAATTAAGGAAATTAAATTTTACTAAAATAATTTCATTAGCACCCGAAATATTATAGATTAACTTATAGATTTAAAATATTGAATATTGAAATATTTATCATATATAATATTAATACTAATATGAATATACTAAAAAATAAAAACTAGAATTTATCATGGGTAAGGACATTATTTATAAAATAATAACTTCTATAAGGAATGTGGATGCGGATAATAAAAGAAGGGTTCAAATAGTATCTACTAATGTAACAAATAATCTTATAAAAATTTTTTTACAAGAAGGCTTTATTAAAGATGTTCGAAAGAATCACATTAGTAATAAAAAATTTTTATTAGTTTTAACATTACAACATAAGAAAAAAAAAAATACAATAAATTTTAAAAATATAAGCCGTCCTGGTTTACAAATATATTCCAATTATAAACAAATTCCCAAAGTTTTAGGAGGACTAGGAATAGTAATTATTTCAACTACTCTGGGTTTAATGACAGATAAAGAAGCTAGACAAAAAAGAATTGGAGGAGAGATATTGTGTTATATTTGGTAATTTTAAAATATTAAATAATTAATAATTAAATAAGGGGATATTAATAATAATGAAGGTAAAATCTTCGGTTCGTAAAATTTGTGAAAAATGTCGCTTGGTCCACAGGCGGGGTCGTTTTTTTATTATTTGTTCCAATCTTAGACATAAGCAGAGACAGAAATAATTTAATATAACTTTTATCTAACTATGAAAAAAATTAGAGAAATAAAGAAGATCAGCTCACGCAATAAGAATAATATAAATAAAATATTTAGGGGAGTTATTCATATTCAATCGAGTGTAAATAATACTATTATAACTGTTACAGATATTTTGGGTCAAGTTGTTTCTTGGACTTCTGCAGGTACTTCTGGATTTCGAGGAACTAGAAAAAGAACGCCTTATGTTGTTCAAGTTACAGCGTGTAACGTTAGTAATCAAATAATAAATCGAGGTATTACACAAGTCGAGGTTTTTTTAAAAGGTCCGGGTATAGGAAGAGATGTGGCATTAAGAACTATTCGTCGAAATGGTATTTTATTAAATCTTGTCCGAGATGTTACTCCTATTCCACATAATGGATGTAGACCCCCTAAAAAAAGGCTTCTATAAAGTCTTCTATAGAGTATAAGTAAATTACATTCTTATATTTTTTTTTTTTATAATTTAAAATTTAAAATTCCACAAATCACACAAATAACGTTTCTTTTTTTAAAGTAAAATAAAAATGTTAATCTTTTTTATCGTAATGCCCATAGGTGTTCCAAGAGTACCTTTTCGTATTCCCGGAGAGGAAGATGCAGCTTGGGTTGACATATAAGTGCGACTTGTAAGACCTATCTGGTCATATGGTATTTCGATTTAACCGTTATCTCTACTGTTGAGTATTTTATTTTCACCAAATATGATCATAAAAAAAGATTCAATATCAATATAAGAATATAAGTCTTTTATGTATTTATATTTAATAAAAAATACTTTGAAATACTTTGAAGCGTGAAATAAAAAATTAAATATAAATACTTCTCAATTAATAAAATTTATGGTTTATTTATTTTTATTTATTAATTTATTTATTAATATAATATAAAAATATAAATAAAAGTTTCAATATTAAATTAAGGCTCCGTTCAAAAAGATAAAAATTACTTTAAAAATTAAAAATATGTGATAAATACCTAAATAAATTTTCATTTTTTTTTTTTTTAAGATTTGCTCTATATGCGTAAATAAAATTTGTACAAAATAAAATCTGGAGTAGAATAATAACCTAAATAAATTAACCTATTAAGTAACAAGAAAAAAAAACATCGTTAAGTTAAATTTCGATGAACCTATGCATCAATTAGATATTAATTTTTTATTTAATTTTAATATATTTATAATAACTAAAAATACAAAATAGATAGAATTTTAATTGACACATTGATTATTTTCATAATATTTGATCTTTTGAATCTGACAAATATTATGAAACAAATAAAACCATATGTATTAAAAGATGCTCGTATGGTTTATCTGGTATAGAATATTGCCGAATCAACCGACTTTATAGAGAAAGATTGCTTTTTTTAGGACAAGAGATTGATAGTGATATCGCAAATCAAATTGTTGGTCTTATGGTATATCTAAGTATAGAAGATGAAACTAAAGATATTTTTTTATTTATAAATTCTCCAGGGGGTTGGGTAATACCTGGAATAGCTATTTATGATACTATGCAATTCATATCACCAGAAATAAATACCATATGTATGGGATTGGCCGCATCGATGGGATCCTTAATTTTGGTTGGAGGAGAGATTACTAAACGTTTAGCATTCCCTCACGCTTGGCGCCAATGAGTCTTTTTAAAAATATAAATAATAAAAAAAGTAAAAATATGCCTTCGCTTTATCAAATTTATAAATAAAAAAACGAATTTAGTAAAAATAGCATGGCACTTAAAATTTGATATTAATAAAAATATTCTCTCTTTTTTACATACGATTTTATATCGAAATAGTAGTATGGAAATATTTATTACTAATAATCTTAAGCGTCACAAACTTACCTAAAGGTAAAGTAAAAGTATTATTAGATTATTTTTATAATACCAATAGAAAGAAGATAAATTCTTAATATTTTTATTTTTTTTTTTAAAGAAACTTTGGGATTGCTAACATTCTAACATTAAAGAATTAAATAGTATATAATAATAGTTAAAAAAAAGTTAATAAAAAGATATAAGTAACAGAACCATCATAGTACGGGCTCATAGTATAAAGTAAGGGTATAAAGGAAGGATGGCAAAGGGATTCTTTCTTATCTTATTATTTTTTCAATTAGGATCATATATATAAATATATGATAATATAAAGTATAAAGTAAATTCCATTAAAGAGCCGTATGCAATAGCAATGGAAAAGTAGTGTGCCCGTACGGTGTATTTTTAATTTAATACTAAATCAGGGTTATGATTCATCAACCTGTGAGTTCTTTTTACGAAGCACAAGCAGGGGATTTTATTCTGGAAGCAGAAGAGTTATTAAAGCTTCGTGAAACTATCACTCGAGTCTATGTACAAAGAACGGGTAATCCTTTATGGGTTATTTCTGAAGATATGGAAAGGGATGTTTTTATGTCTGCAACAGAAGCTAGAGATTATGGTATTGTTGATCTTGTCTCATTAGAAACTGATAGAAAAGACTGGGTAATGCCTTCTTATTCCTATTAATCTTCAGCTTTAATAAAAAATAAAGCTGAAGATTAATAGGAATAAGGACACTTTAGGTTAAGATTAATATAAACCAAATTAATATATAAATAATAAAATATTATGCCTACTATTAAACAACTTAGCCGAAATCCAAGACAGCCTAAAAAAAATTTAACAAAATCTCCCGCTCTTTTAGGATGTCCTCAGCGTAGAGGAACATGTATTAGGGTGTATGTGTGACTCGTTAAGTTCAGATAATGAGTTTTACTAAATATATAAATATAAATAAATATTATATGTATAAAAAAATTAAGTACGATTCATTAAAAAAAAAGTTTTTTTTTAATATAAAATATTTGAATCATTCTGTTATAGAACTTATGGTTATGTTTAAACAAACAAATCAAAACTATTTATTCTTAAAGTTATTATAGTATGTAATAACTTTAAGAATAAATAGTTTTGATGAAACATGAATCGGAATCCTTATTAATTAATATTAATAATAAGGTTTCTTACTTACTAAAATTAAATAATGGAATAAAAGGGTTAGCTACTTCGCCAACTCTCATAATAAAATGCCGTTACTTTAACTTTATAATATTAATTTTTATATATGTATTTCCAATTTATAAATTTATAATATATGATAAAAATGATAAGATCTAAAGAGTATAAAGTATAAACTATACAAGTTAAAAATTCGATAAAATAAGATCCGGCGTATAAAGAGGACCCCACTTTTTTATAAAATTTCCATAGAAACGAGTAAACCCGTTATTCTTTTAAAATATCGCTGTCGGGAAGATTATTTTGGCAAAAGCCATTTTAATATTTCAAATTTATATTGGAAAATATGTTTTATTAAGTGATTAAAAAAAAAAAATAAATAAAAAATGACCATATTTAAAATAGGTTATATAACTTCTAAGTGTAGAATAAAATATCGTTTATTTGCATCAAACCTTTTAAGTTTTCCTTATCGAAGGTTTATTCAAAAAAAAAGAGATTTCCGTTGTTTATGGATACATCGTATAAATGCAGTAACTCGAGAGTATAGAATATTTTATAGTTATAACTTATTTATGTATAATCTGTACAAAAAAAAATTAATCATAAATCGTAAAATATGTGCACAAATAGCTTTATCAAATAAAAAAAATTTTTATATTTTTTTTAATAAAATTAAAAATTAAGAAAGTGAAAGAAAAGTAGAATATGGATAAATATAAATCAAAAAAAAAAAATTCTAGGTATTTACCCAAGATTATCTCGTGGGATCTAATTGATTATAAAAATATAAGTTTAATAAATCTATTTATTAGTGAACAAGGAAAGATTTTAGATAGAAAAAAAAATAATTTAACTTCGAAACAACAAAGATTGCTTACTATTGCTATAAAACAAGCTCGTATCTTATCGTTATTAACTTTTAAGAATAATTAAGAAAGATAAAAGATAAACTTAAAAGAATATATTCTTTTAAGTTTATCTTATCAATCAATTATTAAAATTACGTATACTATTTGCAATCTTTGTTTTCTTTTACTTTCTTAATTTTATGTATATAAAAAATTAAGAAAGATATATTTATTTAATTATATTTATTTATATTTATAATTATATTTATCTTTTTAATTTTTAGTTTCATAAGAATAAAATTACTAAACAACTATAAATAACTAAATAATAAAAGATAATTATAAGTAAGTTAAAATCCGACGTAACTTTTGTTACTAGAGTAAAATATCAAATAAAATAAAAACCTAATTTGATAATCCTTACTTTGAATTTGAATCAATATTTAAGGGGAATAATCCTTGTAGTTTAAATAACTCATAAAGAACCCCCTTTAAAAGATTACGCGGTACAATTAAGTCAAATAATCCTTTATGGAATAGATTTTCAGCCGTTTGTAAACCTTCAGGTACTATCTTTTTCAATGTTTGTTCAATTACCCTTTTGCCTGCAAAAGCTATATAAGCATTAGGTTCAACAATAATAATATCTCCCAACATACCAAAACTAGCCGTAACTCCTCCTGTTGTAGGAGATGTCAGAATTGATATATAAAATAAATTCTTATTTAATTGATAATCATATAAAACAGAAGATATCTTAGCCATTTGCATTAAACTTAAACTACCTTCTTGCATGCGCGCTCCGCCGGAAGCACATATAATAATGACAGGTAAGGATTTTTTAGCAGCATATTCGATTAAACGAGTAATCTTTTCCCCTACTACAGACCCCATACTACCTCCCATAAATTGAAAATCCATCACTCCCATTGCTACAGGAATTTTTTTTAGTTTACCTACTCCTGTTTGAACAGCTTCTATTAAACCAGTTTTTTTTTGATAAAATGAAAGACGATCTGCATAGGATTCCTCTTCTGAATAAAAGTCAATAGGGTTAACAGAGAGCAGATTTTCATCCATAGGCTCCCAAGTCCCATGATCTATAAGAAGCTCAATCCTATCTGAACTGCTCATTTTCAAATGAAAACCACAATGTTCACAAATATTCATTTTTGATTTAAAAAATTTTTTATAATTTAATCCATAACAACTCTCACATTGAACCCATAACTTTTTGTATTTATTATTTATATTATCTTCTATATTTATATCATCAGTATCATTGAAATCCTCAATCTTTATATTATCGTTATTTTTACTTTCCTCAAAAAATAAATCATAAATATATAAATCGATAAGAACTTGAACTTTGTAAAGGTCATTAAGATTAAGATCAGAATGAAGATAACAATCAACACAACTAGTAATATGATTAATCCAAATATTATTGGTATCAGATATAGGATAATTCAAGGAAGAATTCATATTCATAAAATCTATACTACTCAAATAATTATAAAAGAATATCTTTAATTTAATTTCTTTGTTTTTATGAATATGAAGAATATTAAAAAGTTGATTCTCAATATCAAAATACATAAAAATATAATAATTATTATGATTCTTTTTTCGAACTAAAAAAGTAAGATCTGAGATAATACTCCAAATGTTTTTTATATAAAATAAGGAATTTATATAATCTTTATTATTAAAATTAGAACTACTCAAACTTAAAAGACTACTTTTATTCATAGCATTAAAATGATAATCTTCTTTTATATGTCCAAAAAAATCATCAATATTATCAATATTGTTATTGTGTTTCGATTTTATTATTCTCCAATTATACCTATTTTCTATTTTTTTAGACAAAATTAACTCGAACAAAATATCTTTCATTTTCATACAAGAAATTATCCTCTTTTTATTATTTTTTTTTTTAATTTTATTTTTGTATTATATATTTTTTTATATTTATATATATGTATATTTTATTTATATATATGTATATTTTATTTATATATATTTATATATATGTATAATATATGTATATTGTATATTTATGTATATTTATGAATATGTATGAATATGAATAGTCATTTAATTTTATAATTAAGTTTTAAAAAATAAAGTGTGAGATTTGCATCTTTAAAATTAAAAAAAAAAAATTTAATAGAAATGAACCTAATTAAGAACATAATTAAAAATAAAACCTAAAAATAAAAATCGTTAAGATAGGGATCAATATATAAAATATAAAATAAGATATATTTCGAAATAAATTAATAATTATTATTTGCTAATCTGTCAGTTCAGTCTTAATTTATATTTATGAAAATAAAAAGATAAAATTAATTATTCTATGTCTCGTTATCGAGGACCTCGTTTAAAGATAATATCACGATTAGGAGCTTTACCAGGATTAAGTAAAAAAAAGCCTCGCTATACGAGTTATAAAAAAAGAACAAGCCACTCTGAAAAAAAATCACAATATTTTATGCGTTTAAAAGAGAAACAGAAATTGCGTTTTTATTATGGGTTAACAGAGCAACAATTATGTAAATATGTACAGATTGCTGGAAAAGGAAATAAGATTTTTTTATTTCAACTACTTGAAATGCGTTTAGATAACATTATTTTTAGATTAGGACTGGCTTCAACCATACCTGAAGCTAGACAATTAGTTAATCATAAACATATATTAGTGAATGGCCATATAATTAATATACCAAGTTATATTTGTAAACCTATAGATATTATTACTATGAATATAAAGACTAATAAATTAATAAAGAATTCTCTTTTTTCATTTACTTTCATTAGTTTGCCAAATCATTTGTCTATTGACTATTTACAATCGAAGGGCTTTGTAAATAAACGAATAGATATTAAAGATATCGGTCTTAAAATAAACGAATTGCTAGTCGTAGAATATTATTCAAATCATAAAGGATTTAGAACTTAGAACAAAATTAGCTTTATTTTATTGTTTAGTTCTTTTATCTTTTAGTTCTTAGTTAAATCTTATTTTTATTTTTATTATATATTATAATAAAATATAATAAAAATACAAGTAAAAATAAAAAGTAAATAAAGTTGCGGAGACAGGATTTGAACCTGTGACCTCAAGGTTATGAGCCTTGTGAGCTACCAAGCTGCTCTACTCTGCGCTTAACCTTTTTAAAGAACAAATATTTTATACTTTTAGTTATTTTCTTATATTTGATTATATTGTATAATATTGTATTAGTATAAGAGATTAGTATAATCAAATATAATATAATATATATCTAATATAATATATATAACTAATATAATATATATAATAATATAATAATAATAATATAATATAAAAAATCTAATATAAATATATAATATATAAAATATAAAAACATATATAAAAAGATAAATAAATAATAAAATAAATAAAAGAAATAAATAAAAGATAATCTTTTACCTACCAACTTGAGATTCTTGTACCTGGTAATAAACATGCATGAATCATTTCTCGCAATAGATATCCAGATAGTCCGAAGTACTGATAATTTGATCTGGGTCTTCCAGTTAACAAACAACGTCTGCGAAGACGTATGGCAGAACTATTTCGAGGCAAAGATTGCAATCTGACCTTAATCTTCCATTTTTCTCTTTGAGAGAAAACCTTTTTTATTTCTTTTTTTAAAGATTGACGAATCAAATAATATTTTTGTTCTAACTTCTGACGCTTTTTCTCTCGTTGAATCAAGCTTATTCTTGTCATAATGTTAAGTTTTAATTTCCTTTTTATTTATTAAATAAAATAATAAATAAAAATATTAAAAATATAAATATATAAATTAAAAATATATAATATAAATAATATAATAATATATAATAATATAATAATATATAATATAATAATATATAATATAATAATATATAATATAATAATATATAATATAATAATATAAATAAATATAAATAAAATAAATAAATATTAAATATAATATATAAATAAATATAATATAAATATAATATATAAATATAAATAAAAGTTTCAGCAATAAAATAAATAAGGAAAATACTAGGTATTAATTAGGCCCTCATCGTCTAGAGGCTCAGGACATCTCTATTTCAAGGAGAAAACGGGGATTCGAATCCCCCTGAGGGTTTTTATTTAAATTCTTAAGTCTTTTTTATACGTTAACGTATAAAAAAGACTTAATTGGCGGCATGGTCAAGTGGTAAGACAGTGGACTGCAAATCCGTTATCCTCAGTTCAAATCTGGGTGTCGTCTGAGAAAAAAAAAATTGACAAGAATCAAGACTACTTATTATTATATAATTATATATTATTATATTTATATTTTATATTATATTATTTTTTATTCTTTAATTTCAATCAAAAAAATTTAGATTTGTTTATTTTAAATAAAAAAAAAACTTAATACTTACTACTTCATTTAATTTTAATATTTGTGATAAAATGATAAACCGATCTTGGAATATAAGTTTAAACGAAATGATGAACGCGGGAACCCTTTTTGGTCATAATACTAAAAAATGGAATCCTAAGATGGCTCCTTACATCTTCTCTAAATGTAAGGATATTCATATTATAAATCTTAGTATTACTGCTCGTTCTTTATCAGAATCCTGTGCTTTAGTTTTTGATGCTGCAAGCAGGGGAAAAGAGTTCTTAATAGTAGGTACAAAAAAGAAAGCTTCTTTTTTAATAGCATCCGAAGCTAAAAGGGTTCAATGTCATTATGTAAATAATAAATGGCTTTGTGGTATGTTAACAAATTGGGATACCACAGAAATATTACTTCAAAAACTAAGAAACTTAAAAGCCGAACAAACTAAAAAAACTAGTGGTAAAATGAAAATTAAATCTTTACAAAAAAGATATGCATCTAGATTAAAGAACTTGCAAAAGTATCTGGGAGGTATAAAATATATGAAAAAATTACCCGACATTGTAATTATAGTTGATCAGAAAAAAGAATCTCAAGTTATTCGAGAATGTGTCATTTTGGGTATTCCAACAATTTGTTTAATTGATACAAATTGTGACCCGTATTATGCAGATCTTTCTATTCCGGCCAACGATGATTCTATAGCATCTTTTAAATTTATTCTTAACAAATTAGTATCTTCGATCTTTATGGGATTGACTATTAGAGAAAAACATAGATAAAAACACAAATCTTCTTAGTTTATTAAAAAAAAAAAAAAGAAGAATGGGGCGTGGCCAAGTGGTAAGGCAACGGTTTTTGGTCCCGTTAATCGGAGGTTCGACTCCTTCTGCCCCAA